ACATGTATCGGGTGTACGCAATGTGTCCGAGCCTGTCCCACGGATGTATTAGAAATGATACCTTGGGACGGATGTAAAGCCAAACAAATAGCTTCCGCTCCAAGAACAGAAGATTGTGTCGGTTGTAAGAGATGTGAATCTGCCTGCCCAACAGATTTCTTGAGTGTTCGAGTTTATTTATGGCATGAAACAACCCGCAGCATGGGTATAGCTTATTAATACATTACAGAAAACCCTACTTGAGCCCATTTTTTTTTACCGCCAAAACCTGTGCTCAAAAATATCTTATTTTTGGGCATAGGTTTTTCTGGTCCAAGTGTATCTTGTCTTTACCACGAACAAATTTCCTTGGTTAACAATAATTGTAGTTTTACCAATATTTGCGGGTTCCTTTATTTTATTTCTTCCACATAAAGGAAATAGGGTAATTAGGTGGTATACAATATGTATATGCATGTTAGAACTTATTCTAACAACCTATGCATTCTGTTATCATTTCCAATTGGACGATCCGTTAATCCAACTAGTAGAGGACTATAAATGGATCAATTTTTTTGATTTCCGTTGGAAATTAGGAATAGATGGACTGTCTATAGGACCCGTTTTATTAACAGGATTTATCACTACTTTAGCTACTTTAGCAGCCTGGCCTGTTACTCGGGATTCTCGATTATTCCATTTCTTGATGTTAGCAATGTACAGTGGTCAAATAGGATCATTTTCTTCTCGGGACCTTTTACTTTTTTTCATCATGTGGGAATTAGAATTAATTCCGGTTTATCTACTTCTATCCATGTGGGGAGGAAAGAAACGTCTCTACTCAGCCACAAAATTTATTTTGTACACGGCGGGAGGTTCCATTTTTCTCTTAATGGGAGTTCTTGGTGTCGGTTTATATGGTTCTAATGAACCAACATTAAATTTTGAAACATTAGTGAATCAGTCGTATCCTGTGGCTTTGGAAATAATATTCTATATTGGATTTTTTATTGCTTTTGCTGTAAAATTGCCGATTCTACCCCTACATACATGGTTACCAGATACCCACGGAGAGGCACATTACAGTACTTGTATGCTTCTAGCCGGAATTTTATTAAAAATGGGAGCTTATGGATTGATTCGGATTAATATGGAATTATTACCACACGCTCATTCTATATTTTCTCCTTGGTTGATTATAGTAGGTACAATACAAATAATCTATGCAGCTTCAACATCTCCCGGCCAACGTAATTTAAAAAAAAGAATAGCCTATTCCTCCGTATCTCATATGGGTTTCATACTTATAGGAATTGCTTCTATAACCGATACGGGACTCAATGGAGCTATTTTACAAATAATATCTCATGGGTTTATTGGTGCTGCACTTTTTTTCTTGGCAGGAACGAGTTATGATAGAATACGTCTTGTTTATCTTGACCAAATGGGGGGAGTAGCTATCCCCATGCCAAAAATATTTACTATGTTCAGTAGTTTTTCCATGGCTTCGCTTGCATTACCGGGTATGAGTGGTTTTGTTGCAGAAGTTCTGGTCTTTTTAGGAATAATTACCAGCCAAAAATATCTTTTAATGCCCAAAATTGCCATCACTTTTGTAATGGCAATTGGAATGATATTAACTCCTATTTATTCATTATCTATGTTACGCCAGATGTTCTATGGATACAAGTTATTTAATACTCCAAACTCTTATGTTTTTGATTCTGGACCGCGCGAGTTATTTGTTTCGATCTCCATTTTTCTACCTGTAATAGGTATTGGTATGTATCCGGATTTTGTTCTTTCACTATCAGTTGACAAGGTTGAAGGTATTCTATCTAATTATTTTTATAGATAGTTTTCTTAAAGAAAAAAACTCCTATGATTTTTAAGAGTTGGTTCACTAATGAAAAAAAAAGAAGAAGGATTTTTATTCTCTTAAATCTTAAATAAAGTAAAAACAAAATATGAATTTGAATTTTCACCTAATATACTTGGTCTTTGCGAGAACCGTGTGAATCACTACACTACTTGATTCACACGGTTCTCGCCGGTTGACACAAGGTGTTTTATATACTTTTATATACACCGTATTCCACTCTTTTTGTATTCGTAAGAATTTTTCTTTAATTTAACTAGAGGTTAACGTAAATGAACCATAACTATGTAGCCCTATTCCTAATAGATTGACCCCAAAATAGCATATCCAAATTATAAGAAAGCCTAGAGTCGCCACAATTGCGGAATTTGCCCCCTGAAAATTTTTATTTGTTCGAGTATGCAAATAAATTGCAAATACGATCCAAGTAATAAAGGCCCAAGTTTCCTTTGGATCCCAACTCCAATATGATCCCCATGCTTCATTAGCCCATACTGCTCCTGAAAGAATACCTATGGTTAAAAATATAAACCCTAGGCTAATGACACGATAGCTCCAATAATCTAATTGTTGAATCAATTGGGCCTTGTAATAATTCTTAGCAGAAAAAAAAGAAGTTTTTTTAAAAATATTGTTTCTTTCATTCTGGTATTGGATTTCACCAAATGAAAATGACTCATTTAATTTTAATAAATTATTACTTTTATAACTATAAAAAATCTTTCTAAATGTAATGACTAGAAGTGCTACTGATAATAATGATCCACAAAGAAGAGCCGCATAGCTCAATATCATCATACTTACGTGCATTATTAACCACTCCGATTGTAGAGCAGGTACTAATATTGCGGGTTTACGTATTTCAGTTAAAAGACCCGAAGTAGCAAAGCCTTGGGTAAAAATAGTACTTGAGGCAGTTATTGTGGTTAAATAATTTTTTCTTATTTTGAAATAAGGGACTATATGAATAAGGGAGAAACTCCATGAAAGAAAGATTAATGATTCATATAAATCACTTAGTGGAAAATGGCCCGAATAAATCCAACGAGTGATTAATAATCCTGTTAGACATAAAAAAGTAACTATCATCCCCTTTTCTGACGAATCATATGGTTTTATGATTTCATTGCCCAATAAGGTTATCAAATTAATTGTAATTACAATTGAAACAATCGAAAAGGAAATATGAGTGAATATATGCTCTAAAGTTGAAAATATCATAAAAATGAAAAAAGGGAGGGAATCCCCTAAATTAATATTAATTAAGAATTATAAATCGGGAATTGAATTTATTTTTATTATAGGATCTATTAGGTCTGTTTTAGAAGATTACATGCCGCCACTCGGACTCGAACCGAGATGCTCTAGCACTGCTTCCTAAGAGCAGCGTGTCTACCGATTTCACCATAGCGGCTTGCTCGAACTAATAATAGCCTATTTATATTCAATCGTCGAGATTGAACAAGTCAATTCAATCAAATAAGTTTTTTAGTAAAGATTCAAATTGATAAAAAAAATGAGTTCAAAAGTCAATTTCAAGGTTCATTAGTTTCATTTTTTTTTTTAGGGTGCCCGGTTTATTTATCTTTTATCTTAGGGCTTTCACGTAGTTTATCCTATTCTCAAATCCAACTTTTGCAAGTAGAGAATTCTCTCGATAAAAGAAAAAAACTGTTTTCATTTTTTTTTTTTTTTTTACTTTTATTGATACTTCATTATTCATTATTTCTCGTTTATCTGATTTCATCAATTTCAAACAAAAAAAAATTTTCTCAATGAATCCAAAATAACCATATTTGGATTACTCCAATTAGTTGTACATAATATCTCAACAATGAAGTTCTTTTATTGATTGGGCTCAAAATTGGAGATATATGGTAAATATATTCCATATTCCATATAGTAATTACTAAAAATTATAAATTAAGAAGTCAGAAAGTTATGCAAAATTTTTTAACATGGAATCCATTAGTTTCAACAATCCATTAATTTGAACTATAAATATTATATCTGCCCTTACCGAGAAAGAGAAAAATTTTTCATTTTTGTAAAGGTCGATGGGGAAAATAAGACTCCCCACCACAAAAATCTTAGTGAAAATCTATTACAAAGAAATAAAAAATCTTGTATTTTTTTCTTTATTCTGCTTTTTTTTTTAGAATTCAGCAAACAGAAGAATTCTTTTTTTTTTTAGACATCTTATAAGATTGAAACCTGGTCTATTTCATATTGATTAGAATAGGGACTGCCAATTGTGAATTTTATATTAACAAATTATTGAGCCAATTTTTTGAGTCAACTCCATTCCGATTATTCCAATATTTTAGGACTTATTTGTTTGTCGTACAAAAAAACTTTTTGAATTCCCGGTAGAAAGAGATTTCCCTAATGACAAAGCTTTTAACGCCGCCCAATATCCTTTCCTTTTCCAAATATTTTTACGAATACGCTTTTTTGATATAGAAGTACGTTTTTTTGGAACTGCCATTTTAAAATCATTGTTATAGTTGGATGTGAAAGACATCTATTTTCAAAAAAAAATTATTATTTCTTTTTCATTATCTATTTTTTCTATAAATAATATTCTCTTCATAAAAAAGAAATATAGATATGTGAAAGATCCGTGAAAATGGGATCAAAAATTACTCGAAAAAACAAAATTTTGATTCCATACAATATTATAAAACAAAAAATTTTTGGTTTGGAACTCTTAATTCTCGTTCTTTATCTCTCAAATTTATATCTTTAGAATCTCCTAGGTCATAGAAATCAAACTTAATGATTTAATAAAATAAAGAAAGAACCTAAAAGACCTTGATTTTCGTCATTCTATACTTTATTTACATTTATTACATTTAATAAAATACCTCAAAGGATTGTAAACTTTTGCCTAATCTAATAAAAAACTTGAATCTATTTTTAGTCAAACTCGAGAAAAGAATAGACCTAAATTCAATTCAATTTTAAAATTCGAATGAGATTACTAATAAATCTGTTAAAGGATACATGGTTTGATAAAAAAATATCTCAGTCGTTTTTTACCCTTTCTCGATAAAAAAAGTTCATTTTAGATCTATAATATTCTAACGTTTACTAAGAAATCGTTTTGATTGAAATGGAAAACAATCAATCCCATAATGAA